AGCAGATTCTCCTCGCAAGGTGGTCAAAATGGCATGATGAGAACAAATGGTAGGAATGACCAGGAATTCGTCCTAAAGTATGTGTCATAGGCTCTGACCGCACGAGTAGATCTGGCAGGGTATGGTCCCTCGCCTCTATGCCCCTTTGTTTCCTTCATGGGATCGCCCGATTTCAATTGAGATGTTCCCCACCTAGGTAAAGTCCCGGTTTCTATACAGAGATATGCCCAGAAGATTAAGGTTTTTCCCTTTGCTTAATGATCTGCCTCCAGGAACCTTGTTTTACTATTCTATTTTCATAGGCAAGACTAACTAGTAGTTCCAAAGAAAGGGCATAGGCAGCAAGCCTTGGGAAGGCTTTCTCCGTATGATAGGTTCTTTTTTCACATGTAGGTTCCTCCGCAGCAAAGATGGTCGGCTTGCGCTCTTACTTGGAAGTGGTCTCAGTAGCGAAGTCAATATAGAGAGAGGGTAGTCCTCCTAGCTAGGAAGTAGTTGATTCATCTGACGATTTTGACTACGTATCATTAAGAACTAGAATACTAGGGCAGGCCCCGTTCCTCAATCGAAAGTCAAATCACCAAGCGAATTGGGCACCGGAGAATGAAACTTTGACAATCTGGATGTACTTCCGCCGTAAAAATGAGAGTTTCAGGCACCTTGTGGGGAATCATTCGATGTCGGAACCATGTTATATAAAGAGTCTTTCCCACTACAGCCATTCCAGACATCAGCTTAGGCGCGAGTAACATACCCCCTATGGGGAAAGATTCCGAAATAAACTCTTTCGGCTTCGGTACCTATTGATGAGTAGAGGCCTACATTCTCAAGCTATGCCGGTTCGATTTCTAGATCCTAGAAACTAGGGATTCTTTCTCTTTGGTCTTCGGTTCAGAACGAGAATCCAGTCCTGCAGGAGGTGCTTTCAGAGGATAATTCCCCCGGATCAGCATCTGAGTCAGTGTCATACTATTCATGATCAATTATTTCAACCACAGACGGGGAAGATACCTAGTAGTGTAGTTAAGTTAAAAAGACCTTCAAAAGGGCTATAGGCCAGCCTAACATAAAGAGGAATAATCGTCCACTTTGCCTTTCGACAGAAACATTTCCCTTTACCGTAGTAGGCGAGCAGGTAAACTATATGGGCTCTTTCCATTGTCATTTAAAGCATCAAAACGCCGTGTTTCACTGGCAGTCCCCGGGAAAGCTGTCTCGACCCGGCCAAAAAACGCAATTTCGACTCATCAAGATTCAATCTATTTTGGGGGTGCCCGACCCAGGTATGGATTTTGATCTTCGTCGTATGGGATATAACCCCGCAAGGTGGAGTACCGTACCACAAGGAATAGGATTCCTACTTCAAAGTCAATGCCTATGAAAGATGTTGTCAATAGTCTGTCACGTCGTCTCGATCCTCAAAGGAAATGGGCGCTACCATAGTCAAAAAAGAGTCAAATATTCCCACCTATCTATTGGTCATCCCAGTTTTGGTACTCCATATTGATATTGTCGGGGCACCTTTCTTTAGGGTATGACCCAGGAGCGGAGCAAAGACAACCTATCTTGCTGCTAGGAGTGCCTACCCAATAGCGGATTCTTTCTATTTTATTATGCTGATAAACTATGATAACCCCACATCCAGTGGTGGAGAGACAAACCGCATTTTAGGTTCGGGGGAATCTCCGCCCTACAACTCTTTTCTCTTGCGATAGGATAGCGACCTACCTTCTGTCTTTGTACTCCTTTTTTCCTATTTTTTCTTTGCTACTCTGTATTGAACCGTTTTTGCTTTATTTGCAATGCCGATGTGGTTTTTCTTTCACAAATTGCTGAAAGAAACGAGCCGCGCTAGGACTGTTACCCCCCTCAATCCCAACCGTTGGTTAAGCTATCACGCTGAGTGACTTCTCAACAAACTAGCACCCTAGGCCCCTGCCTAAATGTGACAACAATTCGGTACGGGTGCGAGATCCTCTTTTTCATCGTAGGAAATGATAACAGAATGCATAGGTCAAGTGAAGTCGACTTCACAAGTGATTCAACATAGCATAGGGATACGCCATTACTACTGCTACGCAAAACCACCTTACCTTAACTGTAACTAGGCTTTTTCTATCCTTAGTTCTTCGTATTTCATTTAAATTGAGACTAGTTTCGGCAACTGAAGCAAAATGAAAGGGTCATCTTTCTTATCGCTTCTTGCCACTGTTCCCCCCCAGGAGCGTATGGTGTTTACGAATATAAAGCACTTCTTCTCTCCGAGATTCTTCAGTCTCCCTCGAAGCCTTTACCCTTTCCCTCTCGGCAGGCTATCAAACTAGTGGGCGAGATGCTTTCTCTCCTGCTACTGGCTGCTAGCTTGGGTACTTATAGGACAGGAACCTAACGAAGGTATGCTGCTGGGCAAGATAGTGGTGCCGGTGCAAAGCACGGTGGTGAAAGAACAGGCGCAGCAAAGCCGGATGGCTCTAGAAATGATCCTACTTCTCGGTGCACC